AATAAGATGCCTGAATAAAGGGCTATCTTGATAGGATAGATTATGTAAATTTTACTCTTATTAAATTTATATATTTTAGAATTAAACTAAATCCAAAAAACCCAAAATTTTTTGTGCAACATACACTAATATATATATACTTCCTTAAATAAATATAGAAAAGTAAACTAATATTAAGTTAGTAGGTTCATACCCTAAATATAGAAGTCAATTCTCTTTTCTACATAAACCTAAATAAATTAATTTTTTTTTCTATTATAACAGCAAGAACTTTAATTACTATAAGAGCAAATAATTGACTTGGAATATGAATAGGTATAGAAATTAATTTAATATCTTTCATCCCCATTATTCATATAAAAAAAAATAAAAAAGCCTCACAAGGATGCATAATATATTTCCTTTCCCAAAGAATTGGAAGAATTGTTTTACTATTTTCAATTACAATAAATAAATTTATTATATATAACATTATAGAAGACTTTTCACAGATAATAATAACTATCAGATTAATAATTAAAATAGCAGGAGCTCCCTTCCACATATGGTTGCCAGAAATAATAACATGCTTAGATTGAAAAAACTGCTTTCTATTAATAACATGACAAAAACTAGCCCCTTTAACTATTTTAAGATTCAATATTAATAATATAATATCAATTAATATTTTATTGTCTGCAATAATTGGAGCAATTGGGGGATTAAATCAAACCTCCATACGTAAAATTATAGCCTACTCTTCAATTAACCATTTAAGATGAATAATAATAATAATAATAATAGAAAAAACATGATATATCTATATATTAATTTACTCCTCTATCATAATAATAATATTATTACTACTAAATAAAAAAAATATTTATTTCTTAAATCAAATTACATCATATAAATTAGAAATAATAGAGAAAATTACCATTATAACATTAATAATAAGAATAGGAGGAATACCTCCTTTCATAGGATTTATTCCAAAATGAATAGTAATACAAAATATAATTAATTCCCAATTATGAATAATTATGTTAATTATAGTAACTATATCTTTAATTACTTTATTTTATTATATCCGCATATTCTTTCCCATACTTATAATTTATAACACTAAAATTAAATGAACAAAAACACAACTTAATAATAATATAATAATTACAGCCATCTTCTCCATAAATTTAATATTACCACTAATTTTAATACTACCAATATTTTAAAGTTTTAAGTTAAATAAACTATTAACCTTCAAAGTTAAAAATATGAATAAATCATAAGCTTTAACAAAATTGTTACTTTAGACTTGCAATCTAATATCATAATTATTGACTATAAAGCCTGATAAGAGGTTCATACCATATATAAACTTACAATTTATAGCCTAAAATTCAGCCATCTTATCTTTGAACAAATGATTATTTTCAACAAACCATAAAGACATCGGATCCTTATATTTCATTTTCGGAATATGGGCAGGAATAGTAGGATCTTCTATAAGATGAATTATTCGAGTAGAATTAGGACAACCCGGTACTTTCATTGGAGATGACCAAATTTATAATGTAATTGTAACAGCACATGCTTTTATTATAATTTTCTTTATAGTAATACCTATTATAATTGGAGGTTTCGGCAATTGATTAGTCCCTTTAATAATTGGGGCCCCTGATATAGCCTTCCCTCGAATAAATAATATAAGATTCTGACTTTTACCACCTTCATTAACTTTATTAATTACTAGAAGTACTGTAGAAATAGGAGCCGGAACAGGATGAACTGTTTATCCGCCTTTATCTAGAAATATTTCACATAGAGGGCCTTCCGTTGACCTAGCAATCTTCTCTTTACATCTTGCAGGAATTTCATCAATTATAGGAGCAGTAAACTTCATTTCAACAATTATTAATATACGATCTACAGGAATAACTTTAGAACGAACTCCATTATTTGTATGATCTGTAGGAATCACTGCACTCCTGCTTCTCCTATCACTTCCTGTACTTGCCGGAGCAATTACAATACTTTTAACAGACCGAAACTTCAATACATCTTTCTTTGACCCCACAGGAGGAGGAGATCCTATTCTTTATCAACATTTATTTTGATTTTTTGGACATCCTGAAGTTTACATTTTAATTTTGCCAGGATTTGGACTAATTTCACATATTATTAGTCAAGAAAGAGGAAAATTAGAAGCTTTTGGAACTCTAGGTATAATTTATGCAATACTAGCAATTGGCTTACTAGGATTTATTGTTTGAGCACATCATATATTTACTGTAGGTATAGACGTAGACACTCGAGCATATTTCACCTCTGCTACTATAATCATTGCTGTCCCAACAGGAATTAAAATTTTCAGATGATTAGCAACTTTACATGGAGCCAATTTAAATTACACTCCCTCAACTTTATGAGCACTAGGGTTCGTATTTTTATTTACTATTGGAGGTTTAACAGGAGTCATTCTAGCAAATTCATCCATTGATATTGTATTACATGATACCTATTATGTTGTAGCCCATTTCCATTACGTTTTATCAATAGGAGCAGTATTTGCAATTATAGGAAGATTTATTCAATGATTCCCTTTATTTACAGGATTAACTATAAAAAATAAATGATTAAAAACTCAATTCTTTACAATATTCCTAGGAGTAAATTTAACATTTTTTCCCCAACACTTTCTTGGATTAAGAGGAATACCTCGACGATATTCAGACTACCCAGACTACTTTACAACATGAAATATTATATCTTCTTTAGGATCTACAATATCAATTATTAGAATCTTTATATTTGTATGTATTATCTGAGAATCATTAATCTCCAAACGTAAAATACTATTTAATAATAATATATCATCAAGAATTGAATGATTACAACTAACTCCTCCTATGGAGCATTCCTATTCAGAATTACCTATACTAAACGCATTCTAATATGGCAGAAAAGTGCAATGAATTTAAGATTCATAAATAAAGATTAATCTTTTATTAGAAATAACAACATGAGGATCAATTAAGTTACAAGACGGGATAACTCCATTAATAGAACAACTAATCTTCTTCCATGATCACACTATCATGATTTTAACGATAATTACAGTACTAGTAGGGTACACTATAATCACTTTAACTTTTAATAGATTAATTAACCGATTCTTATTAGAAGGACAAACAATCGAATTCATTTGAACTATACTTCCAGCAATTACTCTAATTTTCATTGCTTTACCCTCATTACATTTACTTTACCTAATCGATGAAATCAACAAACCTATAATAACCTTAAAAACTATTGGACACCAATGATACTGAAGATATGAATACTCAGATTTTAACAAAATTGAATTCGATTCATACATAAAACCAATAAGAGAGCTTGAAAATTATGAATTTCGACTCCTAGATGTAGACAATCGAGTAATTTTACCAATAAATACCCAAATTCGAGTACTAATTACAGCAGCGGATGTATTACATTCATGAGCTATTCCTAGAATAGGAATTAAAATTGATGCCACTCCTGGACGATTAAATCAAGGTAACTTCATAATTAATCAATCAGGACTATTTTTTGGACAATGTTCTGAAATTTGTGGTATTAATCACAGATTTATACCAATCGTTATTGAATCGACTCCTGTAAATATATTTATTAAATGACTAAATCAATATTCATTAAGTGGCTGAACTGTAAGCATTGGTCTCTTAAACCAATATATAGTATGTAACTAATACTCTTAATGAAAAATTTAGTTTAAATAAAACATTAACTTGTCAAGTTAAAAATATATTAAAAATATAATTTTTAATACCACAAATAGCTCCATTATGATGAGAAATTTTATATCTTAGCATTTCAATTATAATAATACTAACTAGAATTATAATTTACCATATAAAAACTATAAAATTATTCAAAACAACTAAATTTATTACAATAAATAAAATAAAAAAATATTGAATATGATAACAAATCTATTTTCAGCTTTTGATCCTGTAACATCAAAAACTTTATCTTTAAATTGATTAAGTATAACAATAATTATTTTAATTACACCAATCAATTTTTGAATAATTCCTAGAAAAATTACAATTATAAAAAATAAATTAATAAGATTATTAACACAAGAATTTAAAACACTATTAGGCCCATCCCTAAAAGGATTCACTATAATACCTATAGCCTTATTTATTTTTATTCTAATTAATAATATAATAGGATTATTACCATATATTTTTACAAGATCAAGACATATAACATTCACTTTAACCCTAGCGCTACCTATATGAATAGGATTAATATTATATGGCTGAATTAATCAAATAAATAATATATTTTCACATTTAGTACCCGTAGGTACTCCTAGAATATTAATACCTTTTATAGTTATCATTGAAACTTTAAGAAATCTTATTCGCCCAGGAGCTCTGGCAGTACGATTAATAGCAAATATAATTGCTGGACATTTATTAATAAGATTACTAGGAAATAGAATCTCTCCCACAAATATAAGATTATTGCCTATTATATTAGTACAAGCAATATTAATAACTTTCGAAACCGCAGTAGCAATAATCCAAGCATATGTATTCTCAATCCTAATAACTTTATACACTAGAGAACTTAATTAATGAAAATACATAATAACCACCCATACCATTTAGTTGATTATAGCCCATGACCTTTAACTGGCTCCATTGGAGCAATAACTATAACTTCAGGAATAGTACTATGATTTCATAAAAATGAAATATATTTATTCCAACTAGGCACTGTCATTAACCTTTTAACTATATACCAATGATGACGGGATATTACCCGTGAAGGTACATTTCAAGGGAAACACACTCTCAAAGTAGTATCAGGGCTAAAAATAGGAATAATTTTATTCATTGTTTCTGAAATTCTATTTTTCGTATCTTTTTTTTGAAGATTTTTCCATAGTAGATTAGCCCCTACTGTAGAATTAGGAATAAACTGACCTCCTCAAGGAATTAAAACTTTTAATCCTATAGAAATTCCATTATTAAATACTATAATTCTATTATCTTCAGGAATTACTGTAACATGGGCTCACCATAGATTAATAAATAATTTACATAAACAAACTCAGCTATCATTAATACTAACAGTAATTTTAGGGATTATTTTCACCATTCTACAAGCCTATGAATATTTAGAAGCAAGTTTTTGTATTAGAGATTCAATTTATGGATCAACATTTTTTATAGCAACAGGATTTCACGGAATCCATGTAATTATTGGAACAACATTTCTATTCATTTGCATAATGCGACATATAATATTTCACTTCTCTAAAACACACCACTTTGGATTTGAAGCAGCTGCTTGATACTGACACTTCGTAGATGTAGTATGACTTTTACTATATATTTCAATTTACTGATGAGGTAGCTAATAATTTTCTTAGTATAATAAATATGTTTGATTTCCAATCAAAAGATCTTAAATTAAAGAGAAAATAATATTAAAAATTATATCAAGAATAATTTTATCATTAATTATTACCCTAACACTAATAGCACTATGTACTATTATCTCTAAAACAATAAAAGCTGATCGAGAAAAAAGATCCCCTTTCGAATGCGGATTTGACCCTAAAGCAACAGCACGCATACCTTTTTCCTTACAATTTTTCTTAATTGCAGTACTTTTTTTAATTTTTGATATTGAAATAGTAATTATTTTACCAATAGTAGTAACATTAAAAATTAGAGATAGATATAAATGAATAATTACAGTTATTATATTTATAACAGTTCTATTAATAGGATTATACTATGAATGAAAAATAGGAATACTAGAATGAGCATATTAAATGTAATATAAATAATAGAAAAATAATAGAAGAAAATAAAGAAAAAAAAGGGGATGTAGTTAATTATAACATTTAATTTGCACTTAAAAGGAACTTTATAGTCTTCCTCAACTAAGTAATGAAGTAAAAATTTACAGTTAGTTTCGACCTAACCTTAGGTACATCTATAGTAACCCTTACTTACAATTAACTGAAGCCAAAAAGAGGCATCTTAATGTTAATAAGAAAAATGATTAAATATCCAGTTAATAGGGAACGTGGTAACTAAAAGAAGCTGCTAACTATCTTTTATAAGCGGTTAAACTCCGTTATTCCCTTATTTATATAGTTTAAAAAAACAATTCATTTTCAATGAATAAATGAGATAATTCTCTATAAATTACTTGAAAAGTTGCCACTTATCTTAATATCTTCAATATTAAACTTTAAATTTAAGCTACTCAAGTAAATATAAATAATAAAACCCGAAACAACAAAACTAGCAAAAAACAATTTTAAATCATTAAATTGTCATAAAGAATTCATTTTACTTAAATAAATACTAAATTTACTAAGAGATTGAGAAAAAATAAATTCTCCTCAACCTATACTAATAATTTCCTCATAAATTAAGGAAATACTTAAAGCTTTAGAAGTTAATATATAAGTTCTAAAATTAGGCAGAAATCATATATTACCAACAAAATTAATGGAAGTTGTAAAAGAATTATACCCAAAAACTTTATCAAAAAATTTAATATTATATAAAAAAATTATAAAAATAGCAGATATAATAGTTAAAATAAAAACAGTTATTTTACTAATTACAGGTATAAAAATAAAAACAGGATAAGGAAAAATAAATCATGATAAAAAAACACCAGAAAATAAACCCATTAAAATTAAAAAAATCATAGAAAATAATATAATAGAATCTTCCTCATAAAGACAAACTCTTAAAATACCTAAATAACCATAAATAACAAAATATAATAAACGTAAGGTATAAAATACTGTTAAACATACAGAAAGAATAAATAAATAATAAATTAAACTATTAAAATAATTTATATTAATAAATTCAATACATAAATCCTTTCTATAAAACCCAGACAAAAAAGGAAAACCACATAAAGATAAATTAGCTACACAAAAGGCAGATAAAGTATAAGGAAGGTGATTAACTAACCCTCCCATAAAACGAATATCTTGAGAATCATTTATACAATGAATAATTAACCCTGCACATAAAAATAATAAAGCTTTAAAAAAGGCATGAGTTAATAAATGAAAAAAAGAAATTCTAGAATTACCAATAAATAAAATAGATATTATTAACCCCAACTGACTTAATGTAGACAAAGCAATAATCTTTTTCAAATCAAATTCAAAACTAGCACCTAACCCAGATATAAATATAGTCAAAACCGAAATTAATAAAAGAAAAGATATATTATATAAAGATAACAAAGCATCAAAACGAATTAATAAATAAACACCAGCAGTAACTAAAGTTGAAGAATGTACTAAAGCTGAAACAGGAGTAGGAGCAGCTATTGCAGCAGGCAATCAAGAAGAAAAAGGAATTTGAGCTCTTTTAGTAAAACCTGCTAAAATTAATAAACAAAGTAAAGTAAAAAATCAGAATGAGTCATAATATAAATAATACAAAAAATGTCAACTACCATTATTTAAAAATCAAGCAATAGAAAATAAAATAGAAATATCACCAACACGATTAATTAAAATAGTTAACATGCCTGCATTAAAAGACTTAATATTTTGAAAATAAATAACTAAACAATAAGAAACTAAACCTAAACCATCCCAACCGATTAAAATACTAATTAAATTAGGACTAATAATTATTAATATTATAGAAATAACGAATAAAACAACTAAATACAAAAATCGTAAAATTCTTACATCATGTCCTATATAAGAGAAACTATAATAAATAACTATAGAACTAATCAAAAAGACTCTACCAATAAATAATAAAGATATTCAATCAAATAATAGAGTTATTACAAAAGAACAAGAATTTAAAGAATAAAATTCTCAATCACAAAAAACTACATTGTTAATAACCATAAAATATAAGCCATAAGAGAAAAAAATAAAACCAAAAAATATAAAAATATAAGATCAAATTTTATATAAATTCATTATAAACCTAAGGTTATAAAACTCCAGTAATACCACAAATTACTATTCTAATTAAACTACTTAAGTAATACTATAATCATAAAATAAAATCATAAGCCTTTAAAAATAAAAAATTTAAAGGAAAAAGATGAAAGAATAAAACTGTATACTCAATAATAATACCAGGAATTTTACCTAATAGGCCAGCATAAAGTAAACCATGCTGGGTAATAGCATAAACATAAATTCTATAAGCACAACTAAATAAAGCTATTAAACCCAAAAATCCTATACTACGCCAATTCCAACACACTAAAGAATTAAGTAATATACTCTCACCAAATAAATTAAGAGAAATAGGACTAGCAATATTATTAATAATAAAAATAAATCAAAATAATCTAATTAAAGGAATAGTATTAATAAATCCTTTATTGATAAATAAACTACGAGAACCTGACCGTTCATACAAATAATTAGCTAAAACAAACAAACCAGATGAACATAAACCATGGCCTAACATTAAAAGTAAAGAACCAAAAAGGCCAAAAAAATTTAAAGTTATAGTACCACAAACTACTATACTTATATGAACTACAGAAGAGTAAGCAATTAAAGACTTAAGATCTACCTGACAAATACATATAATTCTTAATACCAACCCACCAAGTAATCTTCAAATAATTCAAATTCAATTATAAGATAAAGAAAAAGGTCAAATAAAATTAAGAACCCGGAAAAGCCCATAACCTCCCAACTTTAACAAAACACCAGCTAAAATTATTGAACCAGAAATTGGAGCCTCAACATGGGCCTTAGGTAATCAAAAATGTAAAAAAAATATAGGCAACTTTACTAAAAAAACTATAATTATACCTAGATATAAGTAAAAATTATAAATTTTATCAATTAAATAAAAACATAAAGTTAAAGAAACATAAAATAAAAAAAATATACATAAAAGTATAGGTAAAGAAGCAAATAAAGTATAAAATAATAAATAAAATGCAGCAATTAATCGCTCAGGCTGATAACCTCAACCAAAAATTAAAAATAAAATAGGAACTATTCTGCTTTCAAAGAAAATATAAAATAACAAAAAATTAATAGTACTAAAAGTTAAAAATAATGAAATAACTATAAAATTTAATATTAAAACAAACTCAAATATACGAAATATATAAAACTTAACATAACATCTAGCTATTATTATTAAAGCCCCAATCCAAACAGTTAATACTATTAAACAAAGAGAAAGTAAATCCGCTCCAAAACTATATCTTAATCTACTAATAAAAACACTTACAGGAGAAAAAAATAAATTAAAAGAAACAAAAAAATAAATAGCAGGAACTACTCATCAGAAATTAAATAAAGGAATCAAAAATAATAAAGTAAAAAAAATCTTTATCATACTAAAATAGATAAACTAGATAATAAATCATTACCATGGCCTCGAATTATACTAACTAAAACCCCTAACCCTAATGCCCCTTCACAAACAGAAAAAACCAAAAAAATTAAAACAAAATAAATTTCACAGCAATATCATAAGAGAAAAAGAAATATAGAAAAATAAAGAGATAAAATTAAATATTCTAAGTAGAATAAAGTTAAAAGCAAATGCTTACGAGATATACAAATACCAAATAAACCCCCTATAAACATTAAAATTAAAGAAAAAGTAATAACTATACTAGATTAATAATATAATTCAAAATAGAGAAACTTCCCACCTTTAATCTCCAAAATTAATATTCTAAATAAAATATATTTTGAATTACTATTTTTAAATAATTTTAATAATTAAAAAATTTTCGATATTAATTACATAAAAAATAAAAGTAAATAATACCATAAAATAAATAATATTTATGTACAATCTCACCCCTTTATTAGGGGTGGATTGTTAATTAATAAATAAAAATTTAATGAAAATAAATCAATTCAAATAAGGCACGAAAATTAAAAATAAATAATAACATTTTGGCGAAATTCACTATACGTTCACAAGCTTCCTCCCACTAAAGATGGGAGGATTGTTTTTATAAAAAAAAAAAAACAATTAAGAAACAATTAAATAGTTTTAATAGTTTTAATAGTTTAAAAAAAACGATGATTTTGTAAATCAAAAATAGGATTAACCTTTAAAACTATCATATTAACTATTATAATTATAAATATAATTACTTTAATCATTGGATGAATAAAACACCCCATTAGAGTTGGATTATTAATTATTATACAAACAATTAACATTTCACTAATATTAGGAATATTATCAGGTACTTTTTTATTCTCATACGTTATTATTATTACTATATTAAGAGGGGTACTAGTACTATTTATTTATATAGCAAGAATCGCATCTAATGAAAAATTTAATACCCCTATAATTTTAATACATCTATCTGTAATAGTAATAATTGTAGGATTAATCTTACAATATTTTTTAAATTACCCTATAGAAATAGAATTTAATAAACCTCAAATAGTAAATAATCTAGAAATTTTAACATTTATTAATTTAATTAATAATTATAAAATTATCACATTAATAGTAGTTTACTTATTTTTCACAATAATAGTAGTGTCTCTTATTGTTACAATTTCAGATGGACCTTTACGAATCAAAAAATAATGAACAAATCAATTTTAAAAACACACCCATTATTAAAAATTATTAACAATTCACTAATTGACTTACCTTCACCATCCAATATTTCACTATGATGAAACATAGGGTCTATATTAGGGGCATGCCTAGTTATTCAATTAATTACAGGAATTTTTTTAGCTATACACTATACCCCTAATATTGATATAGCTTTTAATAGTGTAATACATATTTGTCGAGATGTAAATTATGGATGATTATTACGATACACGCATGCTAATGGTGCCTCTCTTTTCTTTATGTGTTTATATATACATGTTGGACGAGGAATATATTATGGATCTTACCTATTAATAATAACTTGAAATATTGGAGTTATTTTATTACTGACAATTATAGCCACAGCATTTTTAGGATATGTTCTACCCTGAGGTCAAATATCTTTATGAGGTGCCACAGTTATTACCAATTTATTATCTGCCATTCCTTATTTAGGTAATGACATTGTTAAATGACTATGAGGAGGGTTTTCAGTAGATAATGCAACCCTAAATCGATTTTTTACTTTACATTTTTTATTACCATTTGTTATTTCAGCATTAGTTATAATTCACCTTCTATTTCTTCACCAAACAGGAAGAAATAATCCAATAGGATTAAATAGTAATTATGATAAAATTCCTTTCCACCCCTTCTTTTCACTAAAAGATTTAATAGGAATATTCATAATAATAATTGGTTTTAGAATATTAATTACATTAGAGCCTTTAATGCTAGGGGATCCTGAAAATTTTATTCCTTCTAATCCTTTAGTTACTCCTGTTCATATCCAACCAGAATGATACTTCTTATTCGCATACGCTATTTTACGATCTATCCCTAATAAATTAGGAGGTGTCATAGCTATAGTAATATCTATTATTATTATTATAATTTTACCATTAACAAATAAATCAAAATTTCAAGGAATTAAATTTTACCCAATAAACAAATTATTATTCTGAATTTATACTTCTACAATTATCCTACTAACGTGAATTGGAGCTCGTCCAGCAGAGGAACCATTTATTCTCACAGGACAAATTTTAACACTAATTTATTTCATTTACTTTATAATTTCCCCTTTAACCCTAAAACTATGAGATAAATAGTTAATTAAACTTTAGATAAGTATATATTTTGAAAATATAGTAAAATGGTTAAATTCCATTATTAACTTAACACTTAATTTAATGAAAATATTAGATAATAATAATAACAAAAATATTGAATAAAAAGAGAAAAAATTTAAAGATAAAGGTAAAAATGTCTTTCACGTTAAATATATTAATTTATCATAACGAAACCGAGGCAAAGTCCCCCGAATCCAAATAAATCAAAAAATTATAAAACCTATCTTCAAATAAAATAAAAATGAAGTAAAATTTCTACCCAAGAAAATAACTACCGTTAATATACTTATAAAAATAATATTTATATATTCAGACAAAAAAATAAAAGCAAAACTAACTCCTCTATATTCAATATTAAAACCACTAACTAATTCTCTTTCCCCTTCTGCAAAATCAAAAGGAGCTCGATTAGTCTCTGCTAAACAACTAGATAACCAGCATAATCAAATAGGATAAGAAAAAAAAATAAATCATACACCCTCCTGGTAATAATAAAAATCACAGAAATTAAAACTACCAATAAATAAAAATAAACACAAAATAATTAAAGCTATACTTACTTCATAAGAAATAGTCTGAGCTACTGCACGAAGGCCTCCTAATAAAGCGTATTTAGAGTTAGAAGATCACCCAGATAGCATAACCCCATAAACCCCTAATCCTGTACAACACAAAAAAAATAATAAACCAAACATGAACCCAAAGTTATTTGAAATTTGAGGGAATAAGCACCATATAGTAAAAGATAAAGTTAACATAAAAATAGGAGATATTAAGTAAATAAAAAAATTAGATATTAAAGGGAAACACTGTTCCTTAAAAAATAATTTTAAACCATCAGCAAAAGGCTGTAATAATCCTAAAAACCCAACCCTATTAGGGCCTTTACGTAATTGAATATACCCAAGAACCTTACGTTCCAACAAAACCACAAATCCTGAAGACAATAAAACTATAATAATTAAAATAACATATGAATAAATAAAAATTACTATTTGTAATAAAAACTACATATATAAATTCTAAATTTATTGCATTAAATCTGCCAAAATAGTAATTAATAAAAATCATTTAAATATTAAATATTAAAAGTAATAGGTCCTTTCGTACTGTACTACTAAAAAAATTGTAGATAGAAACCAACCTGGCTCACGCCGGTCTGAACTCAGATCATGTAAAGATTTAAAGGTCGAACAGACCTAGTTTATTAAGCTTCTACACCTAAAACTAACTTTAATCCAACATCGAGGTCGCAAACTATTCCATCAATAAGAACTTTCCAGAATAATAACGCTGTTATCCCTAAGGTAATTTAATCTTTTAATCCATAGTAAAGGATCCTTAATACATTAATTTATGATTAAATATTAAATAGAAGTTTATAAATTTCTAAAATCACCCCAACAAAAGCTAATAATTAAAAATCCTATTTATTAATACCAAAATAGGATTTTTAATTATTAGCTAAAATTCTATAGGGTCTTCTCGTCCCACAACTACATTTAAGTCTTTTTACAAAAATTATAAATTCAATTTAAATTTAAAAAAAAGAAAGAATATCCTTCGTCCAACCATTCATGCAAGCCTTCAATTAAAAGACAAATTATTATGCTACCTTTGTATAGTTAAAATACTATAGCAATTAAAAATATATTCATTGAGCAGGCCAGACTTAAAATAAATAAACTATAAGACATGTTTTTGTTAAACAGGCGAGGACTTAATTTGCCGAGTTCCTAATTTTAAATTAATAATCTACTTATTTTATCATTATATCTATAATTTTAAAATAAAATTATAATACTTAATATTTAAATAAATATAGTAAAAATAAAATATAATAAATCTCACTTAATTACAACAAATTATTAAAGATGGATATTTTTAATCCTACAAATAGACCTATTAATAACTTTACAAATTATATAAATAATAACTAAGCTAATCCCTAGTAATCTTAAAGTAATAAATTAAGAAAAAATAAATTTATTCCTTAACTAACATAAAACTTCTAAATTAAATTTAATTCTTAAGTAACCAGATATTTAAAACTGAATAACATATAATTACTAAAATTAAATAATAAATTATTTTATTACACAAACTTACATTTAATTTTATTTCTTTTAATTTCGGGAGTTGGTAAAATATTTAACTTAAAATAAATAAACCCTGATACAAAAGGTACTAAATAAATTATACTTCTATAATAAAATAATTAACCTTTACAGTACAATAAACTATCATTATATTTTAATATTTCCATAAAAAGTACTAAATTATAAATTATTTTAATTAAAAAATACTAAATAATTAAATAATAATAAATATAAACTAATCAAGCTAAATTGAATTGCACAATTTATAATATTATCGTAAATAATATATACTCTAAGAAACTTGAAACATCTAACTCCATTTTCCAATAGAATTACTTTGTTACGACTTATCTCATTTTTATGAGAGTGACGGGCGATATGTACATAATTCAGTGCATAAATCAAAAGCAATAGATATTACTTTTTACTTTTAAATCCTTTTTAATAAAAATTTTTCATTAAATAATCTAATTAATTACATTAAATGTAATCCATTTCACCCTTTAATATAGCTGCACCTTGACCTGACATTATTTAAATAATAATTAAAGAAGATATTCTAATAAAACATTCTAATGACAGAGATATACAAACTAAATTAAAGTTAAATCCAACGTGGATTATCGATTAAAGAACAGATTCCTCTAAAAAGTTTAAATTACCGCCAAAATCTTTTAATTTAAAGATCATAACTATTAATACCAAAAAGTAAATTAATTTACATTCAAAAATAATAGGGTATCTAATCCTAGTTTAATAATTGAATATCGCACTTAACTAATCTAAACCTAGACAATAAAATAAAATAAAATTTCACCTAACAAATTAAAAATAAAGCCCAATAAAAAAATTAGTGCCTCTTAAAAAAAATAACCTGAATAAACTGTATAACCGCGTTTGCTGGCACAATTTTAAACTATTCTTAAAAATATTAACTAATACTAAAATAATTTATTAATTAATGCTCTAAACTGCGAATATTAAATAAACTTTATTTCTTTAAGAAATAAAATATTAACTCACAAAAATTCACATGTAAAATTATATTTTAGCCACTTTAAATAAGCAGAATTAACCTATACTAAATTGGTACAAAAAATAATAATAGCGGTACATAGAGGGTCCTCCTCCCCCCTCCCCCATCAGTGACTATTTCAATGTTTGACATCCATTTAGATAGATGGTGAGTGCAGAGTATCTTTACTGATGGAATCCATTAATAAATTTACCGGCTAAGCAACGCTCAAATATTTTACCAACTTCCTTAATTTATTTTTTTCTCTTATGATATTGTAGATATAACCTGTGACGCTGTTCTGACAGACGATTGATCTCTTCCTGTGAGCTAAATAGTCACTGAGAGTGTGTTTCCCTTTCCAGGATAGGATAGGAGGGGGGGGGGGGTTTCTTTTAAAATAATATTAATAAATTTAATAGTATTATTAAAAATAAATTAAATTATGGAATAATTTTAATTAGGGTATTTTTGATTATTAACATAAATTTTATGAATAAAATAAAACTAAGGTCAATTAAAACTATTAAAACTATTAAAACTATTGAAATAATTGAAACAATTAAAACTAAAGGTCAATTAAAATAAATAAAACTAAGGTTAATTAAAATAAATAAAACTAAGGTCAATTAAAACTATTAAAACTAAGGTCAATTTAAACTATTAAAACTAAGGTCAATTTAAACTATTAAAACTAAGGTCAATTATAAAATTATAAAATATATTAATTTCCCGCAAAACTAATATATTTTAAAATTTTTCATCAAATTAAATGTTGAAAAAAAATTAGTTACGGTACACTAAAAATTTCATTTATATATATTTACCCTAATTGATATTTTACAGTATAATAAAGCATATAAGTTCTTCCTCCATTAACGAGTGTTTATTCTATGGGTGAATATTTATTCTATGGGCGAATATTTATTCTATGGGTGAATATTTATTCTATGGGTGAATATTTATTCTATGGGCGAATATTTATTCTATGGGTGAATATTTATTCTATGGGCGAATATTTATTCTATGGGTGAATATTTATTCTATGGGTGAATATTTATTCTATGGGCGAATATTTATTCTATGGGCGAATATTTATTCTATGGGTGAATATTTATTCTATGGGCGAATATTTATTCTATGGGTGAATATTTATTCTATGGGCGAATATTTATTCTATGGGCGAATATTTATTCTATGGGCGAATATTTATTCTATGGGTGAATATTTATTCTATGGGTGAATATTTATTCTATGGGCGAATATTTATTCTATGGGTGAATATTTATTCTATGGGTGAATATTTATTCTATGGGTGAATATTTATTCTATGGGTGAATATTTATTCTATGGGCGAATATTTATTCTATGGGTGAATATTTATTCTATGGGCGAATATTTATTCTATGGGCGAATATTTATTCTATGGGTGAATATTTATTCTATGGGCGAATATTTATTCTATGGGTGAATATTTATTAAGAATATATATATATATACTTAAATATATAAAATAAAAAAAAAAAATAAATTTTACGTGCCGTAAATAAAATATTTTTACATAAAATATTTTAAAGTTCCTTTATTATTTAATGAATTTCCATTAAATAATTATTTATAATATTATAACCCGCATTATGATATTAGTGAATTTCCATTAAATAATTATTTATGATATTATAACCCGCATTATGATATTAATGAATTTCCATTAAATAATTATTTATAATATTATAACCCGCATTATGATATTAGTGAATTTCCATTAAATAATTATTTATGATATTATAACCCGCATTATGATATTAGTGAATTTCCATTAAATAATTATTTATGATATTATAACCCGCATTATGATATTAGTGAATTTCCATTAAATAATTATTTATAATATTATAACCCGCATTATGATATTAGTGAATTTCCATTAAATAATTATTTATAATATTATAACCCGCATTATGATATTAGTGAATTTCCATTAAATAATTATTTATGATATTATAACCCGCATTATGATATTAGTGAATTTCCATTAAATAATTATTTATAATATTATAACCCGCATTATGATATTAGTGAATTTCCATTAAATAATTATTTATAATATTATAACCCGCATTATGATATTAGTGAATTTCCATTAAATAATTATTTATAATATTATAACCCGCATTATGATATTATATACAAGGAAGAAATTTTAATTATTTAAAATTAATAAAATAATTTTACATAATTGACCTTAATTTTATTACCAAAATACTAATTAAACATAATTTAAACGCGCTTAGGGGGGAATCATCGTTTTTTTTGCGTACCGTAAATATTTTTTACCAATATTTAACCATATTAGTATGGTTTTATAATACAAAAAAAAA